CTAACCAAGATGACCTGTGGGAAGAAATAGAGAGGCGGGAGCGAGAGGAGTGCAGCAAAGAGAAAAAGCTAATGGAATCTGCAGAATATAAGCAGGCAGAGCGGTCCAGGCTCCGCCTTTCAAAGAATGAAAAAACTCTGGTCGAAACAGTTCTGAATCACCCGAACAACCATTTCCGGGGAAGCCCGGAGCAAGTCAAAGAAGCAATTAGCTCCATGGTCCAGAAAGAAGTCGACAAAGATAATGTCAGTACTGCTTTCAAATGGATCGCGAGAAGCCTCAAATCCCTCAACAACGAGAATTCGGATTTTTGGGCAGAACTCGAGGTCGAAATAGATTCCCCATAGAACTGCCTCTTCCAGAACTTGATGCCCCGGTTCACTTATCAAGAAGATAGAGTTGGCTTCGGCTCCCGCCCCCTCACCCGCTTTGTACTTTAGCAGCCCCTAAGCGGAGGGGCCCCTCTCTGATAAAGAAAGTAAATTCGACAGGTTTCTAATGAAAAATCTGGTCCGATGGCTCTTCTCCACTAACCACAAGGATATAGGTACTCTATATTTCATCTTCGGTGCCATTGCTGGAGTGATGGGCACATGCTTCTCAGTACTGATTCGTATGGAATTAGCACGACCCGGCGATCAAATTCTTGGTGGGAATCATCAACTTTATAATGTTTTAATAACGGCTCACGCTTTTTTAATGATCTTTTTCATGGTGATGCCGGCGATGATAGGTGGATCTGGTAATTGGTCTGTTCCGATTCTGATAGGTGCACCTGACATGGCATTTCCACGATCAAATAATATATCATTCTGGTTGTTGCCACCAAGTCTCTTGCTCCTATTAAGCCCAGCCTTAGTAGAAGTAGGTACCGGCACTGGGTGGACGGTCTATCCGCCCTTAAGTGGTATTACCAGCCATTCTGGAGGAGCAGTTGATTCAGCAATTTCTAGTCCTCATCTATCAGGTGTTTCATCCATTTTAGGTTCTATCAATTTTATAACAACTATCTCCAACATGCGTGGACCTGGAATGACTATGCATAGATCACCCCTTTTTGTGTGGTCCGTTCTAGTGACAGCATTCCTACTTTTATTATCACTTCCGGTACTGGCAGGGGCAATTACAATGTTATTAACCGATCGCAACTTTAATACAACCTTTTCTGATCCTGCAGGAGGGGGAGACCCCATATTATACCAGCATCTCTTTCGGTTCTTCGGTCATCCAGAGGTGTATATTCCCATTCTGCCTGGATTCGGTATTATTAGTCATATCGTATCGACCTTTTCGGGAAAACCGGTCTTCGGGTATCTAGGCATGGTTTATGCCATGATCAGTATAGGTGTTCCTGGATTTCTGGTTCGGGCTCATCATATGTTTACTGTGGGCTCAGACGTTGATACGCGTGCCTACTTCACCGCAGCTACCATGATCATTGCTGTCCCCACTGGAATCAAAATCTTTAGTTGGATCGCTACCATGTGGGGAGGTTCGATACAATACAAAACACCCATGTTATTTGCAGTAGGATCCATCTTTTTGTTCACCATAGGAGGGCTCACAGGAATAGTTCTAGCAAATTCTGGTCCCGACATTGCTCTACATGATACTTATTATGCGGTTGCACATTTCCATTATGTACTTTCTATGGGAGCCGTTTTTGCTTTATTTGCAGGATTTCACTATTGGGTGGGTAAAATCTTTGGTCGGACATACCCGGAAACTTTAGGTCAAATCCATTTTTGGATCACTTTTTTCGGGGTTAATCTGACCCTCTTTCCCATGCATTTCTTAGGGCTTTCGGGTATGCCACGTCGCATTCCAGATTATCCAGATGCTTACGCCGGATGGAATGCTCTGAGCAGTTTCGGCTCTTATATATCCGTAGTTGGAATTCGTCGTTTCTTCGTGGTCGTCACAATCACTTCAAGCAGTGGAAAGAACAAAAGATGTGCTCCAAGTCCTTGGGCTGTTGAACAGAATCCAACCACACCGGAATGGATGGTACAAAGTCCTCCAGCCTTTCATACTTTTGGAGAACTTCCAGCTATCAAGGAAACGAAAATCCCTGTGAAATAAAAGAAGAAAGGGTCGCCAACTGGAAGAACCTAACAGAACTTTTTTTTGCCTCAAACAACTTGTGTAGGTCGGGGTTGAGAATGGGGAGGCCGTCAAATCCCAAGACATTCGGCGCATCGGGAGCAGTTCGGTGACGCTGCCCTCAAACAAGTGGGGGTGGGGGCCTTCGCTTCGGAATGGACCCCTCCTGGCGATGCAACTAGCCCTATTCGATCAGGCGGACGTATCGAAGACCCATCCATGAATGGCTCAGGAATTGACCGGGACATTCTTCGAATATTGTTCAGAGGCAGCGGCTTCCGGAGAAAGTTTTTAGACCAACTCGATCATGAAGCTTTGGATCTTGACCATTATGCGAGGCAAAGCCCATCAGCTACTTCTCGATCAATGTCGTCATGACAGAGAAGTACAAGCTCTCGTTCAGAACTCCTTTTTCTTGAGCTCCAGCCTTCTGGAAGAGTTCTTTAAAGAAAGATAGAGTCAATCATATTGACTCGGAATCTGATGCAAGAGAGCAACATCTCTCCTATACGCATAATCTCACTTCATTTCGCGAGCAATTGGATCGTTCGGAATTCATTTGACGCGATCTTCAAGACCGTGGGGGAGATTCTGACACGTATGCGGAATTGTCAATTTCATGTTCCGTCAAAAGAAAAGATGAAAAAAGACAGAAGCGGCATCGTTTTTTAGTCAGCCCAAAGAAGCCCACCACTCACCTTTCAGCCTGAGAAAGTAGTACTATTCGAAAAAAGTGGTCTATATCGCTTGTTTTTTGTTCCTCATAGGCTGGTTCGAATTGCTATCTCTGCTAGTGATAATCTTCTTTGTCCCGGTAGAGAACTGATCATCGAGTGCTTTATTTCTCCATTGAAAGTGGGGGGGGGGAAGGGCTTTGGCAAGGTCAGCACCGGTACGCAGTCGTCATCCTTTGAATTAGTTTATAGTTTCAAGAATCTGACGTTCCGCGGTCAGCAGCGGCCAGCTTACCACTTGCCTGCTTCCTTTACATAACTCAAAGGTGGAAGAGATGCAGAGTTTTTCATCAAAAATACGGGCTTTCCAAAAGCCAGCTAACAAGAACATGACTACACTACGGCCCTTCCTGCACTCCACTATCTATTAAATGAAGGTGACCCTTCCTACACTCCACTAGAACAGGAGTCGGCTTCCAAGCCTATGTGCGCTAGTAGCAAACTAAACGAAACGTAGGTGACGGTACTACAATCTCAAGTACTACACTAGATCTCAGTCTCTCGCTCGGGCTTGACTGGACGTTGCCCTGTTTGCGTGGTGGTTCCTTGCTTGGTAGGCCCTTCCTCATACTAGTGGGGATAGCTTTCAAGCCGTAGCGCGCCAGCCAGTTTACTACACTAGATCTCAGTCTCTCGCTCTTGCTTTTCATCTTCTGTTTGCTCCTCCGCTTCCTTCTATCCTTGCCTTTGACGGTGTAGTTCCGTCAGTAATGTTTTCTCCTCTCTTGCTTTGAAGCCGTATCTTGCTAGCGTGCACTTGAGTTTTGTATAAAATACCAATTGAGACCATTATTCCAACAGTCAGCGTTTGCTCCTCTCTTTCTGATCCTTTATCGAACCTGGTTAACGGGGCGAAATAGCGCATTCATCAGAGTGCGGATCACCGGTCTAGACAAGCGGGGGCAATGGCAATCAATGAAAGCCTACTTTGAGATTACAGTAGTGAAAGTCAGTGTAGCCGTAGTTTGGCTACTAGCGCACATAGGCTTGACTTGACGTTTCCTACTGATATCAAGTTCCGTTCCATCAACTACACTAGCTGAAAAGCCTACGTGCTACACTTGACTACACTACACTAGAGATTCAGTAGGAGCTAACTACACTGCAGTGCAGTCTCTCGCTCGGGCTGACTTGCCTGCTCGAGGGTGAGGATCAAGGGCTTTCTGCTTCCCTCTCCCTCACAAGGTCAACCCCGCTCCTCACCAAAGAAGAAGCTAGCATAGCTAGCGAGACTCAATGCTTTAGAAATTGCCTCAAATAGCCAAGGTCGGTATATCGCTTTCCAGCAAGCAAGCGAAAAAAAAAGCCTTCTCTTCTCATCATTTGGAAAGGAATCAACCGATACTGATTCTGAGAGGGCAAAGGACAGAGGAAAAGCAAAGAAAGCTCTTGGTGCTAGGAAGAGATCTAAAAGCAAACATTCCATTGATTGAGCACCCATTCCTGTGTTTGATAATGATCCAACCTGCTATCTCAATGCATGGGATTTCATTGGGGATAAAATAACATAGTCAGTAGTGAGACCTTAATGGCCTAGTACGATCAGACAGAAGCAGAATCATAGTCTTTCTCCAGGGATTGGTCATTCATGAGCCTTCCTTTCTTGACGAGATCAGGCCAAAAGAAAGAGTAGCACCACCTGTGAAGAGTCAGATTCCGAAGCAGTGGGAATAGCTTTTTCAAAGCTTTCGTGTGGTGGGTTTTTTCCCGAATGAGATGGGGAAGCAGCAAGCCAAACATCGTACTCTTCGGGGGGACCGTGTCATGTCAAATTCATAGCTAAGCTGACCATCTATCTGCCCTAAAAGCAAGAGCTTGGAAAAGGGGTGCCATTACTAAAAGAGGGATTGATCGTCTGTCCTGCTTGCCTCTGTTCTCTCCGACTGAGCGTACTAGTTCTAAGAAAACCCGAAATAGAAGCTGAAGTGAAGCTCCTCAGTCTCCGATAGCCACTGCCACTATAGGCTCATAAGCAATTGATGTTGAAAAGAGATTCGAAAAAAGATCCGAAAAGCAAGGATCTTCACTGGTCTAAGGAGGAACTGAGGAAGCTGGCTCTTGAGTTGACTTGACGCTTTCCATAGTGATAGGATATGTATGGATCGAGACCCTCGTCATCGTATATGGCGGAGACCAAGGTAGCGGAGAAATCTGACTGAGCACTCGCTAAGGCAAAGGCAAGGCCAGGAACTTCAAGCAAGGGAAAGGTGAGTCGATTGAAGCCGAACGAACTAGAGCAGAATCCAGGGTGAAAGCTATTTTTGCGCTTATCCATTGCTTCTTCCTTCTCTGGATTCCCTTAGCCCGATCACGATCTCTCAAAATTCCACTGACTCAGCAAGCAATTTAGGCTCCTTCCTTCGTTCAAACTTTCACTGTAAGCAGACAGGCGAATTATTCTTAGCCTCTAGCTTCTTCAGTTCCATCCACCCCCGGAAAGTTAGCTAATCACTATCTTACTGATGAAAGAAAGCCGGATACCAATTCTCTTTCTGAGAGAAAGTACAAGACGGAACAAGAGGGCACAGCACCTTAGGCTACTGAACAAAAAGTCACCTTAGGCTCTGACTTCGTAACCTCCTCCCATTCTGCTGGATTGAAAATCCTCTTCTGAAAAGCTTCAGTCAGGCTCAATCAAGCTAAAGGCGAAAAATGAAGCAAATGAATGGGCTCTCCCCCTATGTCTCGGCTCGCTACGGGCTTGGGACAGGGACTGTCTATCCGGCTTCGCTTCCTACTCGCTTTCCTTAATCGGTGGATGACCTTGTCACCTTACTCTCTCTCGCTTTCCTGCCCTACTGGCTTGGCTGACCTACTTCTGGCCTAGCTGACCCTAAAAGACTGACCGGCTTAGCTTGACGGGCTCCCCCCCCCCTATGCTTCAGCAGACATGCCAGTCCTCTTTTGATTCTCGCAATTCTATTGTACCTCGACTCCTAGATTCAGGGTCCCGTAGTCCTTATATACTGTCAGGGGGTGCCGGAAGAAAAGACATAAATGGAGAGCAAGGATTGGCTGAGCCTGACGTCGACGTCCCCCCGAAAGAGCTTGAAAGTTGGAAAAAGCAGAGGAAGCGGGAATTTCTTTCCCGAGAGAAAGCATCCCTGATTTATATACCGAGAGTAGACTGAGTGTCCTACCTCTCAGAGTCAGCTTATATCCAAGAGGGACCTCATCATTTCTTTCACTCGTAATGTGCCGCCTCCGATATACCTTGATACAAAAGTCAGTAAATGAGAGGGTCGATATAGCTATTTTTCTTTTTGGAAAGGTCAATCAGATTTCATTACTCAAAAGAATATTACATTAGGTCCGATGTGCTCTACAGTACATGGTACCCTCCCTGTCCTCTCTCAGAATATTATCCAACTCTTCACTAGGTAGGGGGCCCAAGCAAACTCACTTCATCCTCCCCCGGGTTGTTGTTTTAGCCAATAGGTCAGCCGCCCTATTGCCCTCTCTCCATATATGGGATATACGGAACTCAGAGAATGATTTAGCCACCCGCATCCATCTTTCAAACATTCTGATAATGAATGTCCCAAGCTATCGGTGAATTGCGACGTATCCATTGGACAGTCCTCTCTGAGTCTACCTCTACCCAAACCTTGGCTCGTACTCCATGAGAACTGAGAACCCTCCGAAGTCCTTGATAGACCGCCCTGACGTTCTATATGGGAAATCCCCTCTTCCATGCTGCCTCTCCCATAGAAGGACATTAACACCAGGCCATGTTCGTCCCGGAGCAGTCCGCCGTATCCAACATAATCCGAGCTTCGTGAACCATCAGTATTGAGCTTCACCCATCCCTCTTCTGGCCTTCTCCATACCAGTTGGCAGATCTGTGGATTCCACTCCCCAATTATCCAGTGCCCTCCTTTTATCCACAATATCTTCTGTTTTTGCTTTGCACGGGCCCATCCCAATTTTGACATTCTAAGCAATGCGGTGCAAGAGCTGCACTTGAGCAGTAGGCTCTCCCCTAAAAATCCTTCTGTTCTGCTCCTGCCAGACATGCAATATAGTTCGAAAAGAGACTCAGCATTCAGAGTTGATCCTTTGTGGAGAAGGATGTTATGATATCGTCTATCTCCCTCTTCAGTTCACATCTTCTGCGGGGTCTCATTCCCAGCCGGAGTCTGCACACCTTCCAGATGTCAGCTGAGTAGGAGCACGTCGAAGAACAAGTGATCAATACTCTCTGGTTCTGATCTGCAAAGGGCACAAACTGCATCCACCATAATCCCCATACCTCTGAGTCTGTCTGTAGTCAATATCCTTTCACACACTTCCACACACAGCAAGCATGTTTTGGAACATTACCAGGGAACCACACAGCCTTATGCCATTCCACCTCAGCAACCGCAACTCTGCTCCTCTGCCAAGCACTATGGAATGAGAAGGTCCCATCACTCGTCAGTGCAAAAATCCATTTGTCAGCAACCCCTCCAACTGGTGGCTCCATATCCATAATTTCCTTCCAAAGTTCTTCCATCAGAGGAGTCTGTGGGGCTGGAAGACTCCAACCCCCCTCATTTGCAAACTGATGAACCGTAGCAAGCGGCCGCCCAACCAAAGCCATGTTTGCCCATCCTAATTGATAAACAATGCGTCCCTTGCTCATCCACGGGTCCAGCCAGAATTGAGTATCTGTCTCATCTCCTATATCCTTTCTGACTACCCCCTCAAAATGAGGTCTTGTTCTAAGTATCAATTTCCAGGTCCTGGAATCATTCTCTCCGTTACATCGAAGAAGTTCGAATTCTTGAAGTATCTAGCTCTCATCCATGATGCCAAAATAGCCTTTCTGTCTTGGATACATCTCCAAGTTAGCTTCAGTCTGGCTGCTTCGTTCAGGTCCATCAAGCTTCTCAAGCCCAGTCCTCCTTCCTTCTTGGGTTTGCAAACCTCGCCCCAACCGCATGGATCTGACTCTTCCAGAGAAAGCCCGCCATCAGCTGCTCAATTCGTTTGATCGTCCCAACTGTCAGAGTCAAAGAAGCAATCCAGTATGAAGAGAGACTTGTTATCACGGATTTGAGTAGCTCCACTCTCCCTGCAAAAGACAGTCATTGTCCTTGCCATCCTTCCAATCTGTCTCGGATCTTATCCACCAGCGACCCGCAGTCCCTACTGCGAATATACGAAGCTGACATTGGCAATCCAAAATATCTGACTGGCATATTACTTTTTGGGGCGCCCATCTCCTGGCGGAGAGCTTCCTTTTCCGCGCAAGTTCCTCCCGGGATTAGGGCCTCTGACAATACTAGAAGAGAAGCAAAAGGAACTACCCTCATTGGTAGGACCAGTGCTGAAACCTGTCCCATTCCATGTCATTGACATACATACCGTCCTCGCGGGATCCGCTCTTAGGACGTCGGCTGCATGAAAATACGTATCATCAACAACTCAAGTGAAAAATTCCAATGCCGGGTTGACAAAATCGCGGGCGAGAAGCTTCCTGCCTATCAAGGAATGCTGATGGATCCTCCAGAAAACGCAAAAATTCCGCTCATCTTCTCAGACGGCTAGGTTCATCCCTTCATCCGGAAAGTCACAAACCGGGTGACGAATTCGTATCCTTAGTAGAACGTCGCACGGGAATACCTGTCGCCGAGGAGGAAGATCGTTTCTAGAGGAATAACAGCTGACGAAATGTTTGCTTCGAAGCGGACCCTCACCTATTGTATGCCCAGATGGAAAGTCATGCTCAACCGGTTTCGTTACAGGGACGGGACTAGGAAGAATGAAAGAAGTCGCGCCCCGCATTGACAACTCAGACTGCGGCCTACTACCTCGCCTCCGGATCGGAGGAAGGCGGCGGAGCCCTGCTTTCCTATTTTTCCCATGGAGATACAAGAGAATAGGTATCGACGGAGCCCGCTTCACTCACTCATCCACCTTTTTGGTTTTGGGGTTTAGATGCGGTGCCCGTACCCGCTTTTGATCAGCTCGATCAGATTGGTCATTCCACTCTATTGGTTTTGAACTATACCCTTATCTCACGGAGCAAGTCAGGGTCTTCGCCGTACCGCTTGGTATGGACAAGATATAGATGTATAGATCAGAGTTGACTCATGAGTCAGAGAGAAATGCCCTTCCGCTCCCGGTGGATATGGAAGAAAAGCATAAATACCTGAGGTGAATTGAAAGTCAAAGTCTTTGTCATTGTCAAGAGGTATTCTTTCAAAGATTCCATTTTCTTTAGGGTATACCAAAAAAGAATCTCCAATTCCCATACTCTCCCAAAAGGGTCAAAAAATGCTTTCGTCGCCGGAGTTGAGGAGGGACAGAGGGTTTTGGAATGTTGTCTTTTGTCTGTAATTTGCACTGCCCTTTTGGAAGTATGAGGAGCGTCAGGTGAGAGTCCTTTCTTCTTCCCGGGGTCTCTTTTCTTCGTTCGCTTGTGTCCCGCCTTTTTCTCCCGATTTTCATTCCAGTTGCTCCCGACGTGTACTCTTTCGACATCGGTATGATGAGGAGAAAGAGTCTCACACTTGCTCGCCTGGTATTGGTCGTCTTCTTGTCTTTCCCGCTCGGCCCCTTCTCAAGAGTTGACTATGGCATCTGGGGAGTTATAAGTAGAAAGCCAGCTGTCGCCCCTCAGCCATACGGAATTCGTCACGTCGAATCTCCCCCTGACTTTTGCTTCTGAGAGGTGTATTCAGGACCGTCTAATTGTTGTTGTCCACGCTCTTCCATTCCCCTCACTTATTCAGGCCGGGTCAAGATCCCGGAATATGAATGAAAGTGCGCAGGGCATACTCCATTCCAAAAGGATTTGTCGATACAATGATCCACCGTTCGGAATGAAAAAGAGAGTACCCACCCACCAGCCGAAAGGAAGGAGAGACATCATGGCAAGAAGAGTCTGACTCGACTAGAAGGGAGAAGAAAGACTCCAAACAGGAAATTCCAAACTCTCCCAATAAAGATGACATTGACCAAATGAGTAGGTCTATTCACATGAATGCAAAATCCCTTCTTGGTGGGTTATTCCAATTGCCTAGTACATACCAACTGCCCTTTTGGAGGTGAGAAAGCCTGATTTGATCCAGCGGTATGGTTATGCCTACGATATCCAAAGTGAACTCTTTTTTTGTATTTGCCTTGACCTTCCTTCCCCTCCGGGTAGAGTAGGTAGGCCACCCCGAGAGAGAAAG